TTCTGTTCGACGCTCCGCTCGCAGCTGTCGAAGCCTGCTGAAAAACAACAGGGCGTGCTAGCGCACTACGGCTTTGATGCCTCCGTTTGCTGGTTCCGACCTCTCACTGATCCCAGAGATCCGCCTTCAAACCCTTTTCCTTTAATCTCAGGAAGGCTTTCTCGGGGAGAAAGCTGGTTGGGGAACTGCTAAACGACCTAAAAGAGGAGCATATCTAGTAGGGGCTCTGACCTTTCAAAGTCCTATCTCATCTGGTTGATAGTTGAAGGTACGTGCGATGGTACCATGGACATAAACGAGGTCGAGCATATCTTTAATGATCTCAAACAAAAGCGTACCTAAAGCTATTGGTATGAGCGTGCCCTGGATATGAAAAAGGGATTTGAGCCAGAAGAAGATGAGGATCTATCACCAGATGAGGAAATGGAAACAACTAAGTATTAGTTAGGTTTAGGTTGCGGAAATGGGAACAGCGGCTTAAGCCGGAAGGTTTCCGAATAAATAAGAAAAAGGGGGGTATTCATCGTGTTGTACAACAGTAAGCACCGATACTAACTAATTAGTTAGTATCGGCTTTTCATTAAAGTAGAAGGAGACAAACAGAGGTACTCTTGCCGGTGGAAGAAATTCCATCGTCGTAAGGGTTGGTCAATCAACTCACTGCCATTGACCAGTGGAAGGGGTGGCGAAGAAGACTTGCTCGGCTACGGCTGGGACGGAGGAAGAAGTACATAGGTCTTGAAGAAGCGATGGAAGCGGGTCTATCGATGATAGCTTTTTTTCCCTGTGACGTTGACGTGACTCCCCAGGATGCGCTTCTCGCGGAACGTCCTATTGGAGGACAGATGGAGCTTAACCCCTTAAGGAAGGTAGAGGAACCTGTTGAGGTGTTGAATATGCAATTGCGTCCTCGAGACCGGATACCAGAGCCCTCCACATAGAAAGGAAAGAAGTCTGAGTCTTCCCAGGAACCCGAAAAAGATAAGGGAAAGAGACTTGTTGAAGCATCGAAGAGTAAAGATAAAGGAAAGGAGCCAATGGTAGCCTCGGATGTCCCAGCTCTAGCTCCAACTCCACCTCAAAAGAATAGCTGCGGCGTGGATGACAACGTCCTAGCTCATTTGAGGAAGATCCCGGCTCTTTTAACTGTCTACGTACGAGGCGTTGATGCTATCACCGGAACTCCGCACAGCTCTCATAGACGCGTTAGTTGATCCAGCAAAGTCTCAGACTGACTTCGCCAAGCTTTCCAACAAAGTCCAACGCGAGGTAGCTTACGCTGAGACGGCGGGAGCCATTACGTTCACCACGGAGGACATGATGATGTTGGGGGATCGCCACCATAGCAGGAAGGCCCCTGTATCTCAGGGGGCAAGTGAATGAGACAAGAATTTCCCGTATCCTTATCGATCCTGGGTTTTTTGGTCTTTGTTTCTTGTTGCTTCTTTTTTCTTGTTTTTTGCTTGGAGCGCTTTCGAGCCTCCGCTTGTTTCTAGAAAGACTTTCAACCAGGAAAACGTTGAATAAGGAAGAAAGCAGGAGAGGAGCGAGTCCTACCTGGACATATGGCCGAGCCGATTTCCTATGCTCTGCCTAACTACTAAACACGTTATTCAAGATGAAAGTCTAAGTGATTGATGGCCGGACGAGAACCCGTTTTATTCCAGGCTTCTATAGGCAGTCCCCTTTGATCATGGGTCAGGTTTCCCCGCAACGAAGCCTTTTCTTTTCATTTTAAGATAACCGTAGAAAGTCACCATAGCACTTACAGAGCCCGATCACATCTTGAAGATGGCGTGTAATTTGCTCGCGGCTTCGAGGTCAGAGAAGCTGCTCTCTCGCCCGCGAGGACATAGTAGTAGTAAGTCTCGATCTAGCTCATTTAAACGGCCATACAATTACTTGACCTCCGGTTAGACCTCAAACTACTGTATAAGGAATTCTTGACTAAAAGCAGCCCTCGTAAGTACTGAGTACAGGAGAGACGGCCTTTCTCGGGAGACATGGCTCCTACTATACCCAGGAACCGGAAGGCAGTACTGAAGAGAGAATAAAAAAAGTACCCTAAAGTCAAAGAAGTAGGAAAAGCCGAGGGCGAAGGCAACAAGGGAATAGAAACTACCGTAAGCCATAGGCAGTGTAGTAGGAATCTTCCCTTAGCTGCTCAAGGCAAGGCATTACAGAATTGTCTTTGCCTTACTTGTTCGGCTGCCTCACTCGCAGCTCAGTAGGATATGAGGCCGAGTCTCCAAGCAACGCAAACAAATCGTATGCTTTAACAGTAAGTAGGATTGTGTCTACATACTGGACTTCACTTTCCCTTACCGCTGTCCTCGTTCAGTCTACAGAAGGAAGGAGGAGTGGAAGTCAAGAAGCGATGATCAAGACGACCAAAGGCTTTTGTACATATTTTTTTACCTTCCGGTTCGACTTCCATAGCTCTGCTGTAACAACAACTTCGGGAATTTCGTTAAACCGGCTTTATACAAAGAAATGAAAAGTCAAATCGTGACCGACTAATATAATAGCATAATGCGACCTCTTGCTTTAGTGAGAATGCATGGCAAACCGTTGAAACGAACGGGGAAGACGAAATTGTGAGGAAGCATTGCACAGGTCAGAGAGAGAATACGATAGCGACCTCTTTTTGTATAGAAAGTATGGAGGTTCGGAATGGAATGTGAAAGTTTGTTTGGGCCTGTCAAGTGGAGCCCCCGCCTCCCTAAATAAGGTAAAGGCGTCGACTTGAGAGCCTTCGGAACCCCTTTATTTCTCTTTCAAATAGTTGCATGAAATACGAATCATATCTGCGCCCATCTATAGAGTTCAATCCCAGAGCCTCTGTAGAATGACTCCTCCGAGGGACTGGACTCCAGTAAATCTGTATAAGTCCCCTAATGAGAAAGCTTGACCCTTTTGTTTACCTGCTATATCCCCTCTCGACACTCCCCGATCATGGGTCTCCGGCACCTACCAGAGTTCAGGCCGCTTACTGGCCATCATGGCGGAGTTCGAGCTCCCCCGTGTCCACCATAGACACATCCTACTGAACCCACTTTTTTTATTACAACCGAATTTTCAATTCGTCTCATGCCTTCCCACAACTATTTGAGGTATTCATTATACTACTACATTGCTACTATATTGGTTGGCAGTTTGAGATCACTGCTATACTATAAGAGTAATACTATAGGAGTAAGTATAAGAATTGTTTATGATACAAGTGGTAATCTACAATATATTACCAATTTTTTATCAATTTGGTATTTTCCCTGGATACTTTATTTTCGTTTTCTCAGTCCCATAAATTCTTCTAAATTGATAATATTGATCCCCAATATAAACAATATAAATATAATATAAAAAATAGATTTAATTGTACTCATTTCACGCTCCGAATGATTGATAGTTCACTCAATACAAAATCTCTTGGGCGAAACAGAGGATATCTCAATCGGGGGAGAAAACGGGGAAATCCCATATGACCCAATATGTCTGACAAGTCGCACTATACGTCAACCCAAACTGCATCTTCCTCTCCAGGACTCCGAAAAGGTACTTTTGGAACACCAATGGGCATTAAATTAAAGAAAAAAATAAAGACGTAAGAATGGATTTTTTGCTTCATCCTTTATTCTGTTTATTTTATACATAGATTGAAAGTAAGACAGAATGAATAAGGTCTAACGGCGGTGATAAACAAAAATATCTATACGTTCGTTTCCCGAAAGTGGGACTAATCCTCCCATTGCGTATTGGTACTTATCGAGTATAGAATAGATTTGCTTCCCTTTGTTCTTACGAACAGAATTGTTCCGTTATTTTCAATGGAACGGAATAAATATTAATCCTTTCTCATACAAAATCTACTGAAAAGGTTAGGTACATAGTATAGTCATAGTCTTTCCAATGCGATAAAATAAAGTGACATAGTGTCTATTTTTTTTAGAGGGGTATTTCCATGGGTTTGCCTTGGTATCGTGTTCATACTGTCGTATTGAATGATCCCGGTCGATTGCTTTCTGTCCATATAATGCATACAGCTCTAGTTTCTGGTTGGGCCGGTTCGATGGCTCTATATGAATTAGCAGTTTTTGATCCCTCTGACCCCGCTCTTGATCCAATGTGGAGACAAGGTATGTTCGTTATACCTTTCATGACTCGGTTAGGAATAACCAATTCATGGGGTGGTTGGAGTATTTCAGGAGGAACTATAACGAATCCTGGTATTTGGAGTTATGAAGGTGTGGCAGGTGCACATATTGTGTTTTCTGGCTTGTGCTTCTTGGCAGCTATCTGGCATTGGGTGTATTGGGACCTAGAAATTTTCTGTGATGAACGCTTTAGATTTGCCAAAGATTTTTGGAATTCATTTATTCCTCTCCGGCGTGGCTTGCTTTGGCTTTGGCGCATTTCATGTAACAGGTTTGTATGGTCCTGGAATATGGGTGTCCGATCCTTATGGACTAACTGGAAAAGTACAACCTGTAAATCCGTGCGGAAGGTTTTGATCCTTTTGTTCCCGGAGGAATAGCTTCTCATCATATTGCAGCGGGTACGTTGGGCATATTAGCGGGTTTATTTCATCTTAGTGTCCGTCCGCCTCAACGTCTATACAAAGGATTGCGTATGGGCAACATTGAAACTGTACTTTCCAGTAGTATCGCTGCTGTCTTTTTTGCAGCTTTCGTTGTTGCTGGAACTATGTGGTATGGTTCAGCAACAACCCCAATCGAATTATTTGGTCCGACTCGTTATCAGTGGGATCAGGGATACTTTCAGCAAGAAATATATCGAAGAGTTAACGCCGGACTAGCTGAAAATCTGAGTTTATCCGTCCCGAAAAATGAGCTTTTTATGATTACATTGGTAATAACCCAGCAAAAGGGGGATTATTCAGAGCAGGGTCAATGGACAACGGCGATGGAATAGCTGTTGGTTGGTTAGGACACCCTGTCTTTAGGGATAAAGAGGGGCGCGAGCTTTTTGTACGTCGTATGCCTACTTTTTTGAAACATTTCCGGGTAGATGGAGACGGAATTGTAAGAGCGGATGTTCCTTTTAGAAGAGCCGAGTCAAAGTATAGTGTTGAGCAAGTAGGTGTAACTGTTGAGTTCTATGGTGGTGAACTCAATGGAGTCAGTTATAGTGATCCTGCTACTGTGAAAAAATATGCTAGACGTGCCCAATTAGGTGAAATTTTTGAATTAGATCGGGCTACTTTGAAATCTGATGGTGTTTTTCGTAGCAGTCCGAGGGGTTGGTTCACTTTTGGACATGCGACCTTTGCTTTGCTCTTCTTTTTCGGGCACATTTGGCATGGTGCTAGAACTTTGTTCAGAGATGTTTTTGCTGGTATTGATCCTGATTTGGATGTTCAAGTGGAATTTGGAGCATTCCAAAAAGTTGGGGATCCAACTACAAGGAGAGCAGTCTGATACAACATTGTTCTGGTGTCTTTGACCTCTATTTTTTATTTGTCATAGGGTATCGAAGAAAAGAAATCTTGACTTGAATCATCATCCTTTCTTTGACTCTTTTCTTTATATGGTAAATGATCCCAAATGAATAGGTATGGAAGCTATAATTGTAAACCACGATTGAATCTATGGAAGCATTGGTTTATACATTCCTTTTAGTCTCGACTTTAGGGGCGTAGCGTTTTTTTCGCTATCTTTTTTCCCCAACTAAAAAAGTGAAATAATTTTGAATTATCTCAATTGAAGTAATGAGCCCCCCATATGGGAGACTCATTACTTCAACTAGTCTCCGTGTTCCTCGAATGGATCTCTTAGTTGTTGAGAGGGTTGCCCAAAGGCAGTATATAGGGCGTACCCTGTAAAGCTTACAAGTAAACCAGATATGGAGATGGCGACTAGAGTTGCTGTTTCCATTTTTAGATAATTTCAAGATCACAATGGATCTACGATAAGATCGTTTATTTACAACTACAACGGAATGGTATACAAAGTCAACAGATCTCAACCAATGATTAAATAAAATAGGATTTATGGCTACACAAAGCGTTGAGGGTAGTTCTAGATCTGGGCCAAGACGAACTACTGTAGGGGATTTATTGAAACCATTGAATTCAGAATATGGTAAAGTAGCTCCGGGCTGGGGGACTACACCATTAATGGGGGTTGCAATGGCTCTATTTGCGGTATTTCTATCGGAAATTTTGAATTCTTCTGTTTTACTGGCAATGAGTTAGGTTTATAAGAATTATGAAGTCCTAGTTTTCAATCAAAAAATGACTTTATTTTATTGACAATTCAGATTTCTAGACTGTTCTGGTAGTTCGACCGTGGAATTTTTTTGTTTCGGTATTTCCGGCTTTATTCGGCTAAAAAGAGGTGTGTGTGACTTGTTATAATTGATCCTATTGATCATACAGAGAATGGGCCTTTTATCTTTATCAAGATGATTCTATCTCGTCGGATATTTATTCTAGTATCTGGAGCACGGAATATGAATATATAGAATAGATCAAGAAAATAAATAATGAAACTATGATTCATACCCGGTTTGAATTAGATGGCCTCGCAACCAAATTTTCAAATAAATATTTTCCGATTTTTCGACTGCGAAAGACAACTCTTTATCTAGCTTTTGTTGAGTCAGTCCATTCATTGAATAAATGATCATCAAAGAGTTCTTACTCATAGAACCTTTGAGTTTAAGTTGAGCTTGAGGCTTTGCTTTATTAAATCATCGTGGTTCTAGTATGAATCTGAAGTTTCAATTGATTCATAGGGTCTGAACAAGCGAATTCCTATAAATAACAAGAGTAAGTCCGCATTACACAAAAAATAAGAAATCAAATAACAAATAAAAAATAGGAAAAAGAAAATTCAAGAGGCCTGTAACAATTAACATAAAAAAAAATATATAGATGAGCCAACTTGATATTTTTGGCATTATCATACAAAGAGGGATTTTTCTTACTTTACTTCGTATTTTCGGAGCAAGCTAAGAAGTTCTGAACTTTTTATTGCATATCCGTTGAAATCAGTATTTGTGTGTTTCAGCTTGAGCTGTACGAGACGAAATTCTCATATACGGTTCTCGGAGGCCCTATCTCAATAAAGTCTATGATTGGTTTGAGCGAGATGAAAGCGATTGCAGATGATATAACTAGTAAATATGTTCCTCCTCATGTCAACATATTTTATTGTTTAGGGGGAATAACACTTACTTGTTTTTTAGTACAAGTAGCTACAGGTTTTGCTATGACTTTTTATTATCGTCCAACTGTTACAGAGGCTTTTTCCTCTGTTCAATACATAATGACTGAGGCCAACTTTGGTTGGTTAATTCGATCAGTTCATCGATGGTCAGCAAGTATGATGGTTCTAATGATGATCCTACACGTATTTCGTGTATACCTTACTGGTGGATTTAAAAAACCCCGCGAATTAACTTGGGTTACTGGTGTGGTTTTGGCTGTATTGACTGCATCTTTTGGTGTAACTGGTTATTCCTTACCTCGGGACCAAATTGGTTATTGGGCAGTAAAAATCGTGACAGGTGTACCGGAAGCTATTCCTGTAATAGGGTCGCCTTTAGTAGAGTTATTACGTGGAAGTGCTAGTGTGGGACAATCTACTTTGACTCGTTTTTATAGTTTACATACGTTTGTATTGCCTCTTCTTACTGCCGTATTTATGTTAATGCACTTTCCAATGATACGTAAACAAGGTATTTCGGGTCCTTTATAGATCATCGATATTTGTAATTGATCATATATTACATTGAGAAGGAATGAGAAACAAATTGTATTTCATTGCGGGTTATTGAAAAAAAAAAAATAAGACATGTTATTTGGATACGTCTCTTCAACTCCGAAGCGAAGTATCGTATTCTTTATTTGCCCTTCTATTTGGTTGAAGTGAATTTTTCGAAGAGAGGATGGATTATGGGAGTGTGTGACTTGAACTATTGATTGGGCCATGCAGATCTATATTATCTGCCACGTTGGAATTCACAACCAAATGTGTCTCCGGATCCAACCACCATATAAGCCCCCCATGTAGCAGAGGATAGGCCGGTTCACTTGAGGAGAATCTTTTCTATGATCATACTTGAATTATGTCATGCATGAACAGGCTCCGTAAGATCCCGTAGACTGGAATAAAATAAGTAATATGGCATGATCCAATGTTCTGTCTATTCCACTTCTTTATTTATAGTGTAGAAATGCATTCATTTCCTCTGCATCGATTACGATCTATGATACTATCGGAGTGAGATAAGGGACAAAGGTATGGGACTACAGTAGAGGTACAGGATGGGTGGATAAAAGGGAGAGGGAAGCAAGCAGTTGTAGTTGTTTGTGGAAGCAGTCCGGAAAGGAATGCATTTGACCGGGGAGAGAACAATATAATTGGTCGAGACTATGGACTCGAGAACAGCTCCAGCCTCGTGGGTCTCCAACCCTACCTACAGCTTTCGCCCTCAGATCTGACCTGGGACTTGATCCAGAAAGAAAAACCGAAGTAAGCTATAAGGAGAATGGGAAAGAGAACTCCGACAGACTCCGTGCCTCAACCGAATCCAAGCAACCGGCAAAAACACAAACGACTGGACTTTGGCTATCAGATATTTGATTGGCGCGGAACACACCCGCCTCCCGACGGAGACAGAGACGTCCGTTAGATTAGATCTACGGCTTGCCCTCAGAAATGGTGAATTAGATAAATGGTCGGGACTCCTTAACAGCCCTATGGCCTTTCGTTGGATTAGATATTCTTTTATTGGATGGTGCCGGCTCGCTAGTTTCGGCTTGGCTTGTTAGACTAAGCAATGAAACGAGAAAACGTTATACAAGCCCGATTTGAGCGCTTAGAACGCACGTTGAGCTGCTTATAAGGTGTTTGCCTATACTATAAAAAAAAGAACTAAACTCATCTTTCTCATTAGTGACGGCAGGTTTCTGATGGCACTGTAAGAAGCAAGGAGGGTTCAGTGATCATTAGACGATTAAAGTGAGTGGTGGTTGTCGGGGAGTGAATGAAGTGAGGGGTAAATCCCCTCACGAATGAACGGTCGGTCTAGCCAGAGTCGAGGGGGTTTGAGGGGGCCTGATATACCAATATATTGGTATTGTGCTGATGGATCGGATGCGAAAGGCGATGCTGGAACAAAACTCTCACTTCGATGTGCAGTGCCCGATGCACTGTTATCTAAAGGACTTATATGGACTACCCCATTTACTTCAATCATGTTCCCAGGAGTATTCGTTGTCCGTTGACCCGTCGCAAGGTCTGGAGTCGAAGGTGACACATCGTTGTTCCGAAAATCTTGAGAAAGAAGATGAGAGAAGTGTGTGTCACTTGAAGAGGTGCTGAATAGTTGTCGATTGCAAGTTCGAGATCCGTCATATGTTGAACCATAGTAGGTTCACAGAGAGGGCTTTCGCGCCTCAATTTCACGCACGCAAAAGAGTGTTGTCTGTCAACAGTCACTTTATTCCCCGCCCCAAGTTTTGAAGTAAATACCTTTTATGTAGCCTCCTTCAGTCCATATTTCAAAAGGCCCACCCCAGCTCGAAATTCAACCATATAAGGGATAGAGCATATGGTATAAAGATGCTCCGCTGCAGAGGACGGATGAGAGATTCGCCTATTTGGAATTGTGTCCTCCACCGGGTAAACGACTGCCTTTTACCCTTTGTACTCCGTTAAATGGATTCTGGTTCAACTGCTTGAACAACAGAATGAATTCTTGCTTGCTGGTGGTACTGCCTCTGATGCAGCTAACTATGACTCTATCCACGATGCTATTGTTTTCTATCCGACCTCCGCAGGCGATGGATCTCACTCATCGGAATCAGGATCTCGTTACCGGATATTCGAAATGAGAAAAAAATCATCGGCTGGAGCAAGCTCCGGCTTTCGAGCCTCCGCTTGCTCAGTAGATGTGACATATATACCAAAGACCTTTTCACAAAAAGAAACGACAAGACGATGATGATGATGATAATCTATATTACTTTAAAAAGATCAAACTTTGTCTACCGAATGGTTCGCTTAGGGAGAGGGACCCCCGAGCTACACTAAAACGGTAGCTAAATGAACCGCAATCTTAGTAATTCGATCTGAGGGTATCGTATATAAATAAGATAACTGCTGCATTTAGGGTTCATCTTGTTTCACTCGAAATATCGTAAAGAAAGATCGTAAGTAACATAGCGCAAAAGCACGCGGCGGAGATCCGCAAAGGTAACCGGATGCCTGGGGCTTAGGACAATGAGCGTCCGGAGTCTCTTAAGAAAAAAGGACTAATTCTATACCTATCATGAAAAATATGCTTCGCCAGAGCTTACGCTCCTCATCTTAAGTCTTCATTGCGCCACTTAATCATTTCTTTCATTATCCTGTCACCGGTTATGTTCTCTGCCTATCTCTTTTTTTATTTGATTGGTTTGAATCCCGAGCGAGTTTGAGAAAACGGAAAGCTGCGAGTTTAATAAACGGTCAAGCAACGAGTTTAATAAAACTCCGAGCAGCGATAAAGTTTAGGGAAAGCTGCGATAAAACGGAGAGCGCCCTAGCGCGCTCCGGCTTTAGAGCCTCCGCTTGTTCCCTAGCGCGCTCCGGCTTTCGAGCGTTCCCTAGCGCGTGGAGGCTTTCGAGCCGCGCTCCGGCAGAGAGCTGCGAGTTTAGGGAGAGCAGCGAGAAAGCCGGCCTAGCGCGCTCCGGCTTTAGAGCCTCCGCTTGTTCCCTAGCGCGCGGAGGCGGGAACGCCTACGCTTGTTCCCTAGCGCGCTCCGGCTTTCGAGCCGGCCTAGCGCGTGGAGGCTTTCGAGCCGCGCTCCGGCTTTCGAGCCGCGCTCCGGCTTTCGAGCCGGAGCTTGCTCCTCGAAGATCCTTCTATTGCGTTCTCCCCCAGATGCAAGCCGAGAAAGCAACTCTACTGATAGCACTAACTTTACTTCTCCCCTTGAAAACCTGTCCAAGCTGAGCCGCTTCAAGATGCAAGGGGCGGAGCGCCTATTTAAAAGAGATATAATCCGCTTAAGTCCCAGTTTGAGACGGCAGACTCGCCAGTCAGGCACACCGTGAGGCTGACTACAGCAGACCGGGAGGTTACAATTCCTGTTTTATTCTTTCCATTTCCGGGAGTTTATGTAGGAAGTGCAGACGGTGGATCAGGTGTTCACATTTAACCAAAGGCGTCTTGGGAATCGGCAATAGCTAAGCATTGTGGCCTTCACAGTTCCAGCTACGTATGGCTGGCGTACAACCTAAGGGCTTCTTAGCCAAAAGAAAAAAAAAGGATGCAATGCCGCTAGGGTGCCGGTACCTTTAGTCTAATCTTAGACAAAGAGCTAGGAGGATATGAAGCACTGCTGGGTAGACCATGGCTCCAACCAGGGTGGTTCATGACTGGGCAAATAAAACATATAGAAAAATATATATAGCTAAGAAACCTCTTACTATGTAAGCAGTCTCGCGGAAAAGGCTTGGCTTTGTTAGTAGTGCCCGCCCATTCTCTCTCGCCCGCCTTTCCGGTCCGTCCTTCATAGGGCGCACGACATTTCTATTTTTTCCCTAGGAATTTCGCTACCTCCGTACCATTCGTTTTACGAATTCGGTTGGTCACCAACTTGACTTTTACGACTTGCGGAGACCGGGTTGCCCTTCTTTCTAGTCTAGGGGGCTGGCGATTTTGTTCCTTAGAGAGCCTCCTGCGAGCCGAGCTTTTCCGTGAGTATGCATTTATAGCCTCTGAAAAAAGCAACTTGTAAAAGCGGTTAGTTCTTGCTTCTAGTTAGGCAGCTAGTTTTCAGGCAGCTAGGAGGGTGGCTAGTCCCTGCAGCGAAAGCAACTAGTTCCTTTGGTAGCTATTTAAGCCCTTTTGCTCGGACACCTTCTTTATTTATAGGTGAGGGGGGCACTTCGTCTTCTCCCGCTCCTTCCGGGAGAGTTCATCGCAACACGAGAACACACTATAGATAGCAGCATGCGCTTGTTATGACAAGCTCTGGTGCCCCTCTTTGAAGCCCTAACGACACGGAATTGCCTCACGTGCGCTTTAAAATCCACACAAACGCTTTCGAGCTCGGATGACAGAACTAGCCAGCCCTTTTCCGAGCGAGTGTTTGTTGCGGGCCGGAAGGACAAGCCCTTTGAACCCGTTGAGCCGGTTTGATTTCCCGTTTTTGCCCCTCACCGGCTCAGTCAGACTGAAGCAAGGTCATTTGTGAACTCGACCATCCGGGCCGGTCAGGAGCGAACGAACAATAAAGGTCGGGCAGCGGATACCGGAGGGAGGGGTAGACAATAAATTGAAGAAGAGGTAATCTCATCGTCTATCCCTCCGTCTTTCTTCCCCATCCGAGTTGCCTTTTCCAGTCTCCATCTCTTATCCCACCACCTAAGGCAAGTGAAGGGCCAACATTTCATTCTGCCGGCTTTATCCACATCCCCATCCCGAACCTCCCGTTCGTGAGGATGCCTTTCCCTCAACACATGGAAAATATCGCTATCCAGTCGAAGAATGCGAACTCACGGCCGTGGGTTGGGTAGCCTACTGAGATAAGGCAAGGTGTTCCCCAGCCTGTTGTAGTACCGGTTAGCGGGGGAAATGGAGGGAACAAGGTATGCATAGATTCGAACAAATTGGTTGGGACTTTATTTAGGGTTATACCAGATCTTTTCCGTTAGTTACCTTAATGGAAGGGGGGGATTGAGAAATCGATGTGCCGGTGCTTAACAACTAATCCAGATTGAAACTTCCTGTTCGTGATCAGGACCCAGCACCAACACCAGCGATGGGGGCGGGCGACAATACAATACCACCATAGCGGTTCTAGTAGCAGCATAAAATAGTGGCATAACTAACATAAGTAGTAGATCGAACATGAGTAGCAGAAGTTTACCCAGCGCAATAACCGGTGGCACTAGTAGCAGAAGCATAGGCTTTGTGGGTACCGGGCAGAGGCAAGGCATCGAATTCCTCATCAAGCCCACCCACATCAATAGCTCACTACCCACCAACATCGAAATAAGGGGATGTGAGTCGACTGGCGAATCAGCTGCAATAATTGGACTCGACCAGTGCAGGTGGATGAACATCCAGGAGGGATGGTCAACAAGAAGAGATTTTCTTCCGCTTAGGGGAGATAAGGCAAAGAAGCGAGAAAACTCCAAGCTGCGATAAAACTCCAAGCAGCGAGTTTGAGAAAACGGAGCGCGTGGAGGCTTTCGAGCCGCGTGGAGGCTTTCGAGCCTCCGCTTGCTCCAACTAACTCATCAGATAGTATGAAGACAGGGATATAGTATCAGTGACCTAGGCTTGACAGCTCATCCGGTCTTCTTTCTCACCTGGTCAGTGCTGGAGTTTGGATAGTTGTCCTAATCCCTGTGAGACCTTCTAGTTCTTGCACGACTCGGAGGGAGAGATACCCAGCTTGTAGGGAAGGGACGAGGGTAGGTCAGTTGGTCTAGGGAAGGGGAGCAGCAGCCGAAGCCGTGATTTGTATGGTATGTCTTGCCCTCCTAGTCCGGTTGGTTGGTAAGTAAAAAAATCCCTATCTCCCGGTGGTCGAGTACTCCCGACGCGTCGAATGAGTTGTTTAGTCTGGCCTCTTGTGCTGGCCCGACATCATTATGTCTCCCGCATTCTCTCCTTTCATCGGTTAGTTGGATTTGGACTTCGCTTCGCGATTGGAGTTGTACGCATCATGGTCATCCTTCCGTCCTTGATGTTAACGCTCTCGTGCTGACTGTGGGTCCCGGGTCAAAGGCATCTCGAAGGAAGCTGCTCCGCATATGTGATCACCACACCCCCATGTACCTACAGATGAGGGCTCCAACGCCTACTGTACAATCATGTGGGAAGTGCATCCTGCACACCAGAAACTCAGTGGCGTACGCCACACCCCCTGTCTGTACCCACACCTATTGAAACGTTTATTGTCATACAATCTCCGACGCGACGCGCTACGCCCCATGCAAATCCGATCGATGCGCACAGAAGGCCATCTAGAAAACGCGTATGTTAAGTCGGTCAATCGATCAAACTATGTATAGGGGCAGCCGGGCCGTATTAGCAAGCGTGACGTGCCGGACTGACCCAACACGTCTTTCTTTCCCGGCAACAGAAGATGCACAAAGTGGTTTCAGTAGCACTACCTAGTTCGCATCAGCGATTTTCTCACCAATGGAATCAATGGGTTTGGTCTTGGAATTAATCTACCGGCATCGGAGGGAGCTGGAGGAAATCCAACTTTTAGATGGACGGGAGAGGGAGAGGCAGTTGTTTCATTCGTTGACCCGGAACTAGGTACAGCTCCATAATCAGAAGCGCAGGAAGCACAAAGAAGGATGGTGTAAGCTTGGTTAGCTAGAGCGGGAACAAAAGATGCAGAGGCGGGGGCTATGACCAGAGCCCCCATGGATTGATACGGAACCCCCCAGACCCAGTTGTCGATCCGCCAGCACCATAAAGCGGGTACCGAGGCATTTGAACCGGAGCTTTCAGCAGTTTGATACTCGGGCTTCAGTAGCCGATAGGAGGTGGACCATAACTCGTTGACCATGCGGGGCAAAGGCACCATGGGAAGCAAAGGCTCGGGCTCAGATATCAATAGCAGCCAGCCAGTTGACCGTGTGAAAGAAAGGGATCCCATTTCGAGCGCGGTCACAGAACCACTACGGGATAGTCCGTGAGACAAGATCGGGATCCAGATTCATATCCCTCAGCCACTAGTGGAAGACCTTTCAAGGGAAAAGGAGCGCTCGAAAGCCGGAGCGCGGCTCTAAAGCCGGAGCGCGCTAGGCCGGCTTTCTCGCAGCTCGGAGTTTTCCTCGCTGCTCTCCCTAAACTCGCAGCTCTCCCTAAACTCGCAGCTCTCTGCCTCCACGCGCCGTTTTATCGCAGCTTGGAGTTTTCTCAAACTCGCTCGGGAGGGAGTCAATTACAGAAAGAGTAGAGACAGATATGGGGACTGTAGCTCCGACCATGTAAACTATGATGCTCTCGCTGCTGCCA